ATTAGTGAACAATAATTGAATAATTCCTTCATAGAGATAGAGGACATAATTCACATGGATATAGTAAATCTCGCTTGGGCTGCTTTAATGGTAGTCTTTACGTTTTCCCTTTCACTAGTAGTATGGGGAAGGAGTGGACTCTAGAAGTACTACTAATTGAGTTTAGGAACTAAACAGTATCACTTTTTTTTATAGATCGTTCGGCAAAGTTTTTTTTATTTAAAATTTCACTATTTCAATTTAAAATTTTATTTTTAAATTGAAATAGAAATGAAAAATATCTTCATTTCGAAATTCTCTTGGATTTTAGTTGAGTAATGTATTCTATGAATAATAAATATATATGAAGAATACTCTTTCAATCAAAGAAATATTTCAATTATTTCCGTGTTCGTATTTTGAAAGTAAAAAAAGTAAAAGGAATACAAATGGTAGGAAATTTATTCCAACTGAATTCTTCATAAATTTTCTATTTCGATGAACTGACTCTTACCAAAGTTAGATATGGACCATGAGGAAGAACGGAACTTTTTTTTATTTTGTTTACCTCTTTACTGTTCAAAGATCAAAGAGAAAACAATTCGGTTATTCCATTACGTGGATACACATTGGGAAACAACATAGTAGTTGTCCAACGAGATACTGCACATCCTAAAATATTGTCTTGGGCGAGTCACATATTGCGCCGCTTGTTTTAGTTTTACTATTTTAGAAATTTTATTTATGTTTTGCTTGTTTTATTGAACCCATTTCATATCATGGTTCAAACGTTAAAAGTCGACGGGTTTTACTAATCCTTTTCGAAATCCGAAGAAGTTCCCATGGATCATTTGTCAACTCCTCAATCAATGACTTCTTCGATAGGTATAATAAAATAATCTTTTAGTTAGCATTCCGACGAAGAAGTCATTGATTCTTTCGATCGGGATTCATATTGAAAATAATCAGAAATCTAGGAATTCTAATCGTAAAAGTCGCTTTCGATTATTTCAAATTAATTTAATTGAAATCAACACAAATTAAATACAAATAGATAAAGCAAAGAAATAGAATTGGGATACTATATAATATACATTATCACTATATATATTATATATACGTAATTAAATCGATTTCTATATATATAGAAAAGGAATATGATGATACTATTGTAGATTGATCTATATTAATCTATATTAAATTAACCCGCATTACAATACAACTTTATACACTACAATAACAATACTAGATAGTATGGTAGAAAGAAATATCTGAATCTTTCTACCATACTATCGTATCTCATAGAATACGACTGATTCTAGTCTGCCCATTTCATTTAAGACGCGAAATTTTTATCCTTTTCTTCTCTGCAATTATTGATAAGAAATAAAAAATAAAGTTTAATTCAAATTAATCACCTTGGCTGACTGTTTTTACGTATATTATAAGTAAAAAAGCAGTAGGAACTAGAATAAACAGTGCAGTAGCAATAAATGCGAGAATATTTACTTCCATAATCTCATTGTTTAATTTTTCTTTAATTCGCAATAACTCGGGAGTTAATCCCATAGAGATAATAAATCTTTCGCCTGTAAATTCAATGGGATGCATTACATCTCGATGATATCGAATCGGATCAATATCATGAATAACAATATCGGAGCTATCAAATCGATTCATCGTCAAGAATTGAATAGTATAACATAGGACGATCTTTTATCCATACTGAACTCAAAATTTGATTCCCGATACAATCAATAATTCCTTTATTTATTTATCATTCTTTTCCATTCTTTCTTTTCTATAACCTACCGCCCTCTTTGTACAATCATCTGATGAAGTATCATCTAACCGCCTTTCCACTTACCATTGGTTCTAAACAAACCCCAACAAACAATAGAAGCTCAATGAAAAAAAAGGAAGGAGCTAAGTTATAACCTCCTTTTTTTAATGATCCAATCTTCTTGGAAAACAAAAGAAGTATGATAAAGACGAGTACAAATTCCGGTATAAAAAAATCGAATATTCCATCAAATTAACTATTTTTTTATATATTTATATATAAATTTAAAAAGTTTGTTCTTTCAAGGAAAAACCCTTATAAAATATAAAAAAAAAAAATTCATTACCTCGCTAATAAAAAAGTGATCCTTGTTTGATCTTTATTTTTTAAATATCCTCTTTCATTGGATTAGTAATGGGACGCATATATCAAAAGCTCAATGCGAAATTTGAATGAGATAGATTATTTCAAATTAGTAAAATTTGAAATTGAGGTTACACAAAATAGGGCCCGAAAAGGATATACTTTTTTTTTAATCTTAAAAAAAAAGTATTCTATACTATTCTATACACAGTAACTATGTTCAATTTTTTTTATATTGTACAAATTCCATTTATGTATGTACTCCCGGGAAACATACAATACTCTACTCTATTTCATATTTCACAGATCGGGAGTAATTGAAAAAGCCAGACCCAGTACAGTACGGTATCCCGTGGAATCCTGAATCTGATGCTAATAATATAATATAATAATTGTACTAATCCACATATGCCTCTCTCCCATCAATCGAATCGGTACTAGTCGAAGAAATGGAAATTCCCCCATTTGGTTTTTGGTTGATGATAAATGTGAAACGAAAAAGAAAAAAAGAAGAGGGATCGCTGTTGGGAATGAAATTATGTTATTTGGACTTCTTTTCACAAAAAATAGAGAGATGAATTGATATAGTTTTTTATTGGATTTGGATTCGTCGGGACTGACGGGGCTCGAACCCGCAGCTTCCGCCTTGACAGGGCGGTGCTCTGACCAATTGAACTACAATCCCAAGTAAATACCATAATAAAATAAAGTATACATATTTTTATGATTTCATTCTAACCCTTTCAATTTCGATTAGAATTGGCGTGTTGTAACAGAGCTGCGAGTGTGATATATCGATACCCATATGTATATGTACTTTAGTGAGAGCAGCCGGTATTACTAGTAATCCTTTCGTTATTGCCAAATCAATTGGATAATCACTCGTTCAATCAAAAAAGTTTTTTTTTATTTACTCTTTTCCTTAAACTTTACTTTATAGTTACGGATCCTGATATGAATCTAGATCATTAGCAAGATCAGAATTTCTTGTAAAAAGAGAGTAAATAAATAGTGGTATAGATATATCATAAAATGGATTTCTTCCGTATTGGGATTGGGGGATCGGGCATTTCTGGAGAGCAACAAATGGGTTATATTATATCATTTCATGGCGGATCGGCAAATTATTGGGCCGAGCTGGATTTGAACCAGCGTAGACATATTGCCAACGAATTTACAGTCCGTCCCCATTAACCGCTCGGGCATCGACCCAGGAAGAATCAATTCCAGGCTTATTGATAATCCACGATCAACTTCCTTTCGTAGTACCCTACCCCCAGGGGAAGTCGAATCCCCGCTGCCTCCTTGAAAGAGAGATGTCCTGAACCGCTAGACGATGGGGGCAGACTTGCACGACCGCCATCATACTATGTTCATAGTATGAATAGTTTTTTAAAATTGTCAATATAATGGAATGGTATGACTCGATACGAAGGATCTTTCCGTCTTTCACGATTCTTTCTATACAATTTTTTTCGATAAAAGTTTGGTTCAAAGGCCACGCCGAATCTCTTTATCCGAATCTCTTTATCAATGATTCAATGAAATATCTTGGATCTATGTTAAATTAGTGGATACATGTATCACTCAAATGAATTTAGTTATGATGTCAATTAGGATAGTCTTGAAACAATTCATTGTATTGATATTTATCAAATCCAATATCAATAAACCGTTTTATTTTACCTATTTTTATTTTACCTATATTATATACTCTATATTAAATTATATTAAATTCTTTAATTTACTTTTACTGGATAAAGAAAATTTTTCATTCCTGAATGAACCCTTAATACTTATTATAAGATATATCTATGTACATCTATTATAATAAGTATATATACTAAACTCATAGTGTCTTTATTCAGGAATTGAATTGGATCAAACAAGCCCTTTTAACTCAGTGGTAGAGTAACGCCATGGTAAGGCGTAAGTCATCGGTTCAAATCCGATAAGGGGCTTTGATTTTTTCATAAATCATAAAACTCCGGCAGTAGTATTCATATTTGAAGTGCGAATAAAGATATTGTTGATCTTTGTAATAAAGTAATAAAAAAAAAGTAACAAACCGTATAATTTAATATTTTAATATATAATCAAAATCAACATTATAACATTATAATTAATTATAGTATGGTTATAAATTTGCTATTTTAATAAATTAAATATATTATTAAATAAAAAATATATTATTTATTAATTTATTATTAAATATTTAATATAATTATTATAAATATTATATTAAATATTATAATGAATGTAAGGATAAGTCGTCTCGTTAAATCTTCAAATATTACTATTCCTTTCCTATTTTCCATTATTCCAATTAAATCGATTAGAAATCAACAAAATAAAAAGTAAGTGGACCTAACCCATTGCATCATAATTATATCCACTATTCTGATATTAAAATTCGATAGAGATAAAATTGGATCTTTTTTTTCTTTGGACTACGCGGGAATCTGTCGATATATCCGATTTAATCTTCTTGTTCCTAGACGTTCTATAGGAATAAATTAGGAATGAATAAATTACTATTCCCTTCCTTTACCGAGAAACATTTATTCCAAGTCACAACATACGAGCCATTTAAAATATCTTTCTTTGATTCCAATTCCAGAACACAAGATCCGTTTTATTAGTTATATCTTATATATCTATTTATATATCTAGCAAATCGCTATTTCATGTACTAAATATTTCCATCCATATTGATACATGCAATATTTTTGTTCCGACAACGTAATGGGGAATGTATGCGAGAAGGGTACTTTCATTTCGAGTCTCATATTATTTAATATTTAATTAACTAATATGTATTTAATTCAATACAATATATTAATTTAATAATAGGAAATTTATTAAAAGAAAATAA